TACAAATCTCTGATTATACAAAAGAAAAAAGAAAGGTTGAAAAATACCAAGACGAAGAGAGAATGCGAATGGAAATAGCAGAAGCTTGGGATACCATTACATATGCTCAAGCAGTAAGAGGTTTTTTATTAGTAGGCCAATCAATTCTTCGGAAATATATTCGATTGCCTTTATTAATAATAGCTAAGAATATTGCGCGTATTTTCTTATTTCAAGGTCCCGAATGGTCCGAAGACTTCAAGGATTGGAATCGAGAAATGCATATTCGATGCACTTATAATGGTGTTGAATTATCCGACAAAGAATTTCCAAAAAACTGGTTAACAGACGGTATTCAGATAAAAATCTTATTTCCTTTTTACCTGAAACCTTGGCACCGATCTAAGTTAAAACCCTTGAAAACACAGAAAGCGCAAAAAAATGATTTTTGTTTTTTAACAATTTTTGGACCGGAAACTGACCATCCTTTTGGTCCCCCTCGAAAACTAAAAGGGTCTTCATTTTTTGAACCTATTTTTAAAGAACTGAAAAAAAAAGTGAAAAAATTGAAAAAGAAGTCTTTTATAGTTTTTAATGTTTTTAAAGAACGAGCAAAATTTCTTCGAAAGGTGTCAAAAGAAATAAAAAAATGGAGCATCAAAAACTACGAATTGGGTGAAACTAAAACCGACGATTCTATAATGAATAATCAGATGATTCGTGAATCACCTATTCAAATTCGATCTACAGAATGGACAAATTTTTCACTGACAGAAAAAAAAATGAAAGATCTGACTGAGAGAACAAGTACAATCAACAAGAAACTAGAAAGAATTCTAAATGAGAAGAAAAATGGATTTCTAACTCAAGAAAAAAATATGAATTCTAATAAAAAAAGTTATCATAATAAAATATTAGAATCATTAAAAAAATTTTGTCAAATATTAAAAAGAAGAAATACTCGATTAATCCGTAAATTTGATTTTTTTATCAAATTTTTCATGGAAAAAATATACATAGATTTTTTTCTATGTATCATTAATATTGCAAGAACCAATGCACAACTTTTTATTGAATCAAGAAAAAAAATGATCGAGAAATCCATTTCCAATAAGAAAGAAAATGAAAAAAGAATTAAGAAAAGAAATACAAAAAAATTTCACTTTATTTTAACTAAAAAAAATTCCCTTGATAATATTCAAAATAAGAATTCAACAACTTTTTGTAACTCGTCCTCCTTCTCGCAAGCATATGTATTTTATAAAATATCGCAAACTCGAGTTATTAACTTCTATAAATTCAAGTCTATCCTTCAATATTATGGAACATCTCTTTTTCTTAAAAATGAAATAAAGGATTTTTTTCGGAAAGAGGGAATTTTTCATTCTGGATTGAGACATAAAGACTTTTGGCATTCTGAAAGGAATCAATGGAAAAACTGGTTAAGGGGGCATTATCAATATGATTTCTCTCAGATTATCTGGCTTAAATTAGTACCAGAAAAATGGCGAAATAAAGTCAATCGACACTGTATGACTCAAAAAAACGATTTTAACAAATGGGGCTCATATGAAAAAGAAGGATTAATTCATGATGAAAAACAAAATGATTTTGAACCTGATTCATTACTGAATCAAGAATCTAAAAAATCATCTAATTTTAAAAAACATCATAGACATGATTTTTTCTCATATAAATCTATTAATTATGAAGAGAAGAAAGACTCATATATTTATAGATCACCATTACAAATAAATAGTAAAGAAGATATTTTTGATAATTACAAGATAGATAAACGCAAATTTTTTGATATGCCAGACGGGCTACCTATTTATAATTATCTAGGAGAAAATGATATTATGGCTGAGGAGAAATTTCCAGATAGAAAATTTTGTAGGTGGAAAATGATTGATTTTTGCCTTAGAAATAATAAGGTCGAGATTCATTACTGGGCCAATAGCGGCACCAAGAATAAGAATCAAAAAATGAAGAGGGGTCCTTTTTCTTTACCAATTTATCAAAATTCAAAAATCAACCCATTCAAAAAAAAAAAAGATCCTTCTTTGACAAAAAAAAAAGATCCTTCTTTGACAAAAAAAAAAGATCCTTTTTTGACAAAAAAAAAAAGATCCTTCTTTGATTGGATGGAAATGAATGAGGAAATAGTAGGTCGTATTAGTTCGAATCCAGAACTAGAACTTTGGTTCTTCCCAGAATTTGTGCCACTATATAATGCATATAAGATTCAACCGGGGATCATACCAATAAAATTACTTCTTTTCAACTTTCATTTGAATGGAAATAAAAACATTAAGAAAAACATTACTGAAAGTAACCCTTTAATAGAATCAAAGAAAAAAAAAAGAATTCTTAGATTCGAGAATAGAAATCAAGAAGAAAAAGATCCTCTAAACCAAGGGGAAGGGGCTCCTCTATCAGATGAAAATGGAGGTAGATCAGGCATAAAAAAACAACGTAGAAAAAAAAAGGCCAACATGAGCCCCGAAGCTATAGAGCTTTATTCCTTCCTAGAAAGTTTTTTCTATTTTCAATTGAGCTGGGAAAGGGTTCTAAATAAAAAAATGGTCAATAATATTAGAGCCTATTGTCTCCTGCTTAGATTGATAAATCCAAAGGACGTTGCTATATCCTATCTTAAACGGGGAGAACTGACTGTGGATATTTGGACTCTAAAAAGGCACACTCCTAGAGAATTAAGTACAAGCGGAACATTGATTATCGAACCGACTTATCCTTATCCGTCTATAAAAAACGATGGACAATTGATTCTATATCAAACCATAGGTATTTTTTTGGTTCATAAGAATAAATACCTTCATAAGAATAAATACCAAAGGAATCAAAAATTTCGAGAATGGTTTGATAAGAATCAATTTGATGAATCCATTTTAAGACATCAAAAAATGACTCAAAATAGAGACAAAAATCATTATGATTTCTTTGTTCCTGAAACTATTTTATCCCCTAAAGGCCGTAGAGAATTACGAATTCTATATTTTTTAAACTCAAGGGATAGAAATGATATACATAGAAATCCGGTATTTTGCAATCAGGTAAAAAACTGTGGTCAAGTTTTAAATAGAGGCAAATATCTCGGTATCGATAAAAATAAACTAATTAAAATGAAGTTCTTTCTTTGGCCCAATTATCGACTAGAAGATTTAGCTTGTATGAATCGCTATTGGTTTAATACTCATAATGGCAGTCGTTTCAGTATGGTCAGGATACATATGTATCCACGGTTGAAAATTTGTTAGTTACAAGTCCATTTACATGAATTTTGCCATATATACATATATTATTAGGTAATAGAATACGTCGGCTATATGAAAACAAATAGATAGACGCGAGGATTGTCTTACATTCCATCCTGAAAGAGGATACTAATTTAATGACATACATATTATCAATTAGATCTATAAATGAATGAACAAAATCTTCTTATCTTTTTTTGTATTCCTATACAAATAAAATAAGAAGATTTTGTTCATTTATTTATTTTATAAAATAGGAAGTTTATAATGAACTTAAGGTCATTCTGTATATCAAAATGACTAATATTATTATTACTGATTAATCAAATTCACATCAAAAAATGAGAAATTATAAAAGGGGATAAGATTTTGTTTTATGGTAAAAAATTCATTCATCTCAGTTATTTTTCAAGAAAAAAAAGAAGAAAAGCGGGGGTCTGTTGACTTTCAAATAGTCAGTTTCACCAATAAGATACGAAGACTTACTTCCCATTTGGAATTGCACAGAAAAGACTATTCATCTCAGAGAGGTCTACGAAAAATTCTGGGAAAACGTCAACGGCTGCTGTCTTACTTATCAAAGAAAAATCGAGTACGCTATAAAGAATTAATTAGTGAGTTGGATATTCGGGAGTTAAAAAATCGTTAATTTAAAAATTTTTACTTAGTTTTTTCATTTATTGGATCTTGAGAATTTTGATAAACTTCTTTTCGTTTTCAGCAATTCATGTAAGAATGAATCGAGGAAAAACTTATGAATAGACCAGCTACAGAAAGAGACCTTATGATAGTCAATATGGGACCTCACCACCCATCAATGCACGGTGTTCTTCGTCTCATTGTTACCCTAGACGGTGAAAATGTTGTTGACTGCGAACCAATATTAGGTTATTTACACAGAGGAATGGAAAAAATTGCGGAAAACCGAACAATTATACAATTTTTACCTTATGTAACACGTTGGGATTATTTAGCTACTATGTTCACAGAAGCAATAACCGTAAATGGACCAGAACAATTGGGAAATATTCAAGTGCCTAAAAGAGCGAGCTATATCAGAGTCATTATGTTGGAGTTAAGTCGTCTAGTTTCTCATCTGTTATGGCTTGGACCTTTTATGGCGGATATTGGCGCACAGACCCCTTTTTTCTATATTTTCAGAGAAAGAGAATTAGTATATGATCTATTCGAAGCTGCGACTGGGATGAGAATGATGCATAATTATTTTCGTATCGGAGGAGTAGCAGCCGACCTGCCTTATGGCTGGATAGATAAATGTTTGGATTTCTGCGATTATTTTTTAACAGGAGTTGTTGAATATCAAAAACTTATTACGCGAAATCCCATTTTTTTAGAACGAGTTGAAGGAGTAGGCATTATTAGTGGAGAAGAAGCAATAAATTGGGGTTTATCCGGACCGATGCTACGAGCATCTGGAATACAATGGGATCTTCGTAAAGTTGATCATTATGAGTGTTACGACGAATTTCATTGGGAAATCCAGTGGCAAAAAGAAGGAGACTCGTTAGCTCGTTATTTAGTCCGAATCAGTGAAATGACGGAATCCATAAAAATAATTCAACAGGCCCTGGAAGGAATTCCAGGGGGTCCCTATGAGAATTTAGAAATCCGATGCTTTGATAGAGAAAGGGATCCAGAATGGAATGATTTTGAATATCGATTCATTAGTAAAAAACCTTCTCCCACATTTGAATTGCCGAAGCAAGAACTTTATGCGAGAGTTGAAGCCCCAAAGGGAGAATTGGGAATTTTTCTAATAGGGGACAAAAGTTGTTTTCCTTGGAGATGGAAAATTCGCCCGCCGGGTTTTATCAATTTGCAAATTCTTCCTCAGTTAGTTAAAGGAATGAAATTGGCTGATATTATGACGATACTAGGTAGCATAGATATCATTATGGGAGAAGTTGATCGTTGAAATGATAGTTTATACAACAGAAATAGAAGTACAAGATATTCATTCTTTTTCCAGATTGGAATTTTTCAAAGAGGTCTATGGAATCGTATGGATCTTTGTCCCTATTTTGACTCTTGTATTGGGGATCACAGTAGGCGTACTGGTAATTGTATGGTTAGAAAGAGAGATATCCGCAGGAATACAACAACGTATTGGGCCTGAATACGCCGGTCCTTTGGGAATTCTTCAAGCTCTAGCAGATGGGACAAAACTGCTTTTCAAAGAGAATCTTTTTCCAGCTAGAGGAAATACCCGTTTATTCAGTATTGGACCATCTATAGCAGTCATATCTATTTTACTAAGTTTTTTAGTAATTCCTTTTAGCTATCATCTTGTTTTAGCTGATCTCAATATCGGTATTTTTTTATGGATTGCCATTTCAAGTATTGCCCCTGTTGGCCTTCTTATGTCAGGATACGGATCGAATAATAAATATTCCTTTTTAGGTGGTTTACGAGCTGCTGCTCAATCGATTAGTTATGAAATACCATTAACTTTATGTGTTTTATCAATATCTCTACGTGCGATTCGTTGAAATACAAACTTTTCTTTCTTTTCCCTATTCATTCTTTTCTTTCGCTTTAGAAAACAAAACAAGTTGAACGAATTGAATAGATATTCTTTATTATCCTTTTGGTTGATAAAGTAAATTAGATAGTTATATATGAGTGAAAGAAAGCAGCTTATCAATTTGCAGTAAAAAAAAAAAAATGGAGTCTCATTTCCTATGTACAAGACAAGAGTTAAGTGGAAATAAACATAAGCGGAAGAGGTCCTTTACCCCAAGACTGGTTGATTAGACAACCCAGCTTGAAGCGGGCTCAAAAGATCAACCGTATGGCCTTTTCACTATCCTTTGTATGAATTACCTACCATACATGTATTATCAAACGAAACGGGCGATTGAACAAAAAATGAGTGGATGATTAGGAACACAAAAATGCACAAAGGATTAGTAATGGAGATTATGGAAATTATCTAAAAAGATATTTCTGCATAACATAAAAAGAATACTAATTGGGGCTTTAAATTGGTAGAAATGATAAGGCAGTACTTCCCGCGATTCCGATCCAGAGTATGCTCCTATCCACCCATTAAAGCAATGACTATCAGGAACGAAATAATCCTTTCTTTTTGATTTTTGTTTTAGCCCCTTCTCTTATATCGGTTTTATAAGAAAGAAGAATAGGAACGAAAAACAAACAAGAGAAAAAAAAAGAAATCTTTTTTATTCCGTCTTTTTCATATATTTAGCATAGATTTAGAGAGATATAATTTGTCTCATGATTCATTAGCTAATGTAACGTCTAATTCCTTTTCGTAATCGAAAATGATGGGTTGAAATAAACTATTTATTGATATTTCTGAAAGGAGTTTTTTATTTAAGGATTAAGTTATTACTCAACAAAGTCAAATTATTAACGGGTGAGATCAATTCGGAAGCGCCTTTTTTGATTATTCTTTTAGAGTATAGCAGACGGAATTCCATTGGTATAATTTTGGACCCTCAAATAGATTTTGACTCTTTCTATTCTACAACCATAGCTAGCTAAATAGTAAATAATACTGATCTGGTCCTTAGATTTTTTTTGACCCACGAGGAGCCGTATGAGGCGAAAACCTCATGTACGGTTCTGGAATAGCGGTGGGAACAGTGATGTTATCACCGACTATGATTATCTAACAGTTCAAGTACAGTTGATATAGTTGAGGCGCAGTCAAAATATGGTTTTTGGGGATGGAATTTGTGGCGTCAGCCTATAGGATTTCTCGTTTTTCTAATTTCTGCCCTAGCCGAATGCGAGAGATTACCCTTTGATTTACCAGAAGCGGAGGAAGAATTAGTAGCAGGTTATCAAACCGAATATTCGGGTATCAAATTTGGTTTATTTTATGTTGCTTCCTATCTAAATCTATTACTTTCTTCGTTATTTGTAACGGTTCTTTACTTGGGTGGTTGGAATATTTCCATTCCATACATATTTGTTCCTGAGCTATTTGAAATAAATAAAGTGGATGGAATCTTTGGAACTACAATTGGTATCTTTATTACATTAGCTAAAACTTATTTGTTCTTGTTTATTTCTATCACAACAAGATGGACTTTACCTAGGTTAAGAATGGACCAACTTTTAAATCTTGGATGGAAATTTCTTTTACCAATATCTCTCGGTAATCTATTATTAACAACCTCTTTTCAACTTTTTTCACTGTAAATAGCAAACAATAGACTTGGTTCAAGTTCAAACAAGAGAAAGAAACGAAGATCAAACTATTCATATAGATTCCTGATATGTTCCCTATGGTAACTGGGTTCATGAATTATGGTCAACAAACAGTACGAGCAGCAAGGTACATTGGTCAAAGTTTCATGATTACCTTATCCCACGCAAATCGTTTGCCTGTAACTATTCAATATCCTTATGAAAAATTAATCACATCGGAGCGTTTCCGTGGCCGAATCCATTTCGAATTTGATAAATGTATTGCTTGTGAAGTATGTGTTCGTGTATGTCCTATAGATCTGCCTGTTGTTGATTGGAAATTTGAAACTGATATTCGAAAAAAACGATTACTTAATTACAGTATTGATTTCGGAATTTGTATATTTTGTGGTAACTGTGTTGAGTATTGTCCAACAAATTGTTTATCGATGACTGAAGAATATGAACTTTCTACTTACGACCGTCACGAGTTGAATTATAATCAAATTGCTTTGGGCCGTTTACCAATGTCAGTAATTGATGATTATACAATTCGAACCATTTTGAATTCGCCTCAAAGAAAAACTGAGTAGGTAACCGCCCTATAAATAAAGAGAAATTACCAATTCTTAAGGTTCCGTTTTTTGGTTTAAATTAAAAGAATGAGATAAGGTCTTTCTCTTTGTTTGGCCAATAATGAAAAATTCAACTAGAAATTCATTGGTTGATGAGAATTTCGACTTTTTTATTAAAAATCTATCAATAGAGTCGTAATTTTTTCGAAATATATACTTTCAAAAAATATCCTTATTCTTTCTTAATTTAAGAAAATAAAAGAATCAAAAAAGAAACTGTCCAACAATTGTACCCATATCATACCTAATAGATTAGAATTGAATTCAATTAGGAACCTATCATAAAATGAAAATCAAAAAAACCTTTAGTTTTTTCCCGGTCGGGTCAATACGATCATGAAAAGCATTTCAATTTATCTCCTATTTTACATATAATGGATTTGCCTGGACCAATACACGATTTTCTTATAGTTTTACTGGGATCGGGTCTTATATTAGGGGGACTGGGAGTAGTATTACTTACCAATCCAATTTATTCTGCCTTTTCGTTGGGATTGGTTCTTGTTTGTATATCCTTATTCTATATTCTTTCAAATTCACATTTTGTAGCCGCTGCCCAGCTCCTTATTTATGTAGGAGCCATAAATGTTTTAATCATATTTGCTGTCATGTTCATGAAGGGTTCAGAATATTACAAGGATTTGAATCTGTCGATCGTTGGGGATGGGGTTACTTCACTGGTTTGTACAAGTATTCTTCTTTCGCTAATTACTACTATTTTCGATACGTCATGGTACGGGATTATTTGGACTACAAGATCAAACCAACTTATAGAACAAGATTTGATAAGTAATAGTCAACAAATTGGAATTCATTTATCAACAGATTTTTTTCTTCCGTTTGAACTGATTTCAATAATTCTTTTAGTTGGTTTGATAGGCGCAATTGCTGTGGCTCGTCAGTAATAAATCGTTATAACTAGCAACAGCAAACAATCCAAATTTCACTTTCTTCTATGTTATCCCACCTATTTCACAAAAATTATATTTGAATACTGTTCATGTCTAAAAGGGAGATTCTTTTATTTGATCTATTTTCAATACATTCTTTTGTTCCGTACTTGTTTTGTTCTATTCTAGTCAATCTCGAATCTGTTGAATTTTTGTTCATATTGAAATGAACCAACATTGATAAGGAGTTGGTCAATGATGCTCGAACATGTACTTGTTTTGAGTGCCTATTTATTTTATATCGGTATTTATGGATTAATCACGAGTCGAAACATGGTTAGGGCTCTTATGTGTCTTGAACTTATATTGAATGCAGTTAATATCAATTTTGTAACATTTTCTGATTTTTTTGATAGTCGCCAGTTAAAGGGAGATATTTTCTCAATTTTTGTTATAGCTATTGCAGCCGCTGAAGCAGCTATTGGGTTGGCTATTGTTTCGTCAATTTATCGTAACAGAAAATCAACGCGTATCAATCAATCGACTTTATTGAATAAGTAGGAATAATAAATTGAATAAGTAGGAATAATAATCAAAATTAGAATATCCACCAATTTGAATTAGCATGTAGAATATGTTAGAATCTAGATTCTATTTACGAAAACGTAATAAATCAAAGTATCTTAGCCACTTCTCATGAGCTGATCCAGAAGTCCATTGATTAGAAAATTTCTGGTAAATCGTTGATTCATCTGGCGTTTAAATATATGATTCATTTACAAGTTTACTAGATCGAAATTTGATAACGTTCAAAAATTCATAGATCCCATGTCACATTCAGTAAAAATTTATGATACATGCATAGGGTGTACCCAATGTGTCCGAGCGTGCCCCACCGATGTGTTAGAAATGATACCTTGGGATGGATGCAAAGCTAAACAAATTGCTTCCGCCCCAAGAACAGAAGACTGTGTTGGTTGTAAGAGATGTGAATCTGCCTGTCCAACGGATTTCTTGAGTGTTCGAGTTTATTTATGGCATGAAACAACTCGAAGTATGGGTCTAGCTTATTGATATGTTCCGTAAAACCCACTTGAATACATTTTGAATACATTTTCTTTTTTACTGAAAAAACCCGTACTCAAAAAAAAAGAATAAAGATTCTATTTTCGAGCGCGGGTTTTTCTGGTCCAAATGTATCTTGTCTTTACCACGAATTATTTTCCTTGGTTAACAATAATTGTAGTTTTGCCAATATCTGCGGGCTCTTTAATTTTCTTTCTTCCTCATAGAGGAAATAAGCTAATTAGGTGGTATACCATTTCTATATCCACCTTAGAACTACTTCTAATGACCTATGTATTTTGTTATCATTTCCAATTGGACGATCCATTAATCCAGCTGGCGGAAGATTATAAATGGATCAATTTTTTTGATTTTTACTGGAGATTGGGAATAGATGGACTTTCTATAGGACCTATTTTACTGACAGGATTTATCACAACTTTAGCTACTTTAGCGGCTTGGCCAGTTACTCGGGATTCCCGACTATTCCATTTCCTGATGTTAGCAATGTACAGTGGTCAAATAGGATCATTTTCTTCTCGAGACCTTTTGCTTTTTTTCATCATGTGGGAGTTAGAATTAATTCCTGTTTATCTACTTCTATCTATGTGGGGGGGAAAGAAACGTCTGTATTCAGCTACAAAGTTTATTTTGTACACTGCGGGAGGTTCCATTTTTCTATTAGTAGGGGTTTTGGGTATCGGTTTATATGGTTCTAATGAACCAACATTCAATTTTGAAACATTAGCTAATCAATCGTATCCTCTCGCACTGGAAATAATATTCTATATTGGATTTCTTATTGCTTTTGCTGTCAAATCACCGATTATACCCTTACATACATGGTTACCAGACACCCATGGGGAGGCACATTATAGTACTTGTATGCTTCTAGCCGGAATCTTATTAAAAATGGGAGCATATGGATTAGTTCGGATCAATATGGAATTATTACCCCATGCTCATTCTATATTTTCTCCCTGGTTGATGATAGTAGGCACAATGCAAATAATTTATGCAGCTTCAACATCTCTTGCTCAACGTAATTTAAAAAAAAGAATAGCCTATTCCTCTGTATCTCATATGGGTTTCATAATTATAGGAATTGGCTCTATAAACGATACGGGACTCAACGGAGCCTTTTTACAAATAATATCTCATGGATTTATTGGCGCTGCACTTTTTTTCTTGGCAGGAACGAGTTATGATAGAATACGTCTTGTTTATCTCGACGAAATGGGCGGAATGGCTCTTCCAATTCCAAAAATGTTTACGATGTTCAGTATCTTATCGATGGCTTCTCTTGCATTACCGGGCATGAGTGGTTTTGTTGCAGAATTGATAGTCTTTTTTGGAATAATTAGCAGTCAAAAATTTTTTTTAATGCCAAAAATCTTAATTATTTTTGTAATGGCAATTGGAATGATATTAACTCCTATTTATTTATTATCTATGTTACGTCAAATATTCTACGGATACAAGCTATTTAATGCTCCAAACTCCTCTTTTTTTGATTCTGGACCAAGAGAGTTATTTGTTTCGATCTCTATCTTTCTACCCGTAATAGGTATTGGTATTTATCCGGATTTCGTTTTATCACTATCGGGTGAGAAAGTCGAAGCTATTCTAGCTAATTATTTTTATAGATAGGTTTTAGGAATCAAAAAAAGAAATCCTATTTAAAATAATTTTGAAAATGATTCGCTTTACAATTGAAAAAGGTGAAAAAAAAAAATTCTTTTTAAAGAAAGTAAAAATAAAATTGAATTTGAATCAGATATGTTTGGCCTTTGTGAGAACCTTTTGAATCAAGTACAAGTAGCGGAGTGATTCAAAAGGTTCTTTTCTTGGCGGCTTACATTAAGTTTTCTTATGTATATTCTATGCTGTCCTATGTTTGTATTTGTTCTGCTTTTTCATTCAATTCGATGTTAATGGAAATGAACCATAGCTATGTAAACCTATTCCTAATAGATTGACCCCAAAATAGCATATCCAAATTATAAGAAAGCCCGCGGAAGCCACAATTGCAGAATTTACACCTTCCAAATTTTGATTTGTTCGGGTATGTAAATAAATCGCGAATATGGTCCAAGTAATAAATGCCCAAGTTTCCTTGGGATCCCAATTCCAATATGATCCCCATGCCTCATTAGCCCATACTGCTCCCGAAAGAATCCCTATGGTTAAAAAGAGAAACCCGAGACTAATAATACGATAACTCCAATAATCCAATTGTTGAACCAATTGATACCTGTAATAATTTCGAGAATAAATAAAATAAGTGTTTAGTAAAACATTCTTTCTCTCATCCAGGTATTTCATTTCCCCAAAGGAAAATGCCGTATTTAATAAAATATTGCTTTTGCTAAAAATCTTTATGACTTTTCGAAATGTAATGACTAGAAGGGCTACTGATAATAATGATCCACATAAAAGAGCTGCATAGCCAAATACCATCATACTTACGTGCATCATTAACCACTGGGATTGGAGAGCAGGTACTAATAGCGCGGATTGATGCATTTTGGTTAAAAGACCCGAAGTAACAAAGCCTTGGGTAAAAATAGCACTTGATGCGGTTATTGCACTTAAAGCATTTTTATGCTTTTTAAAATGAAAATAGGAAACCATATGAATAATGGAGAAACTCCATGAAAGAAAGATTAATGATTCATATAAATTACTTAATGGAAAATGCCCCGAATAAATCCAACGAGTGACTAATAATCCTGTTATACAGAAAAGGGTGGCTATCATACCCCTTTCTGATGAATCATATAGTCCTACGACTTCATCGACTAATAAAGTTAAAAAATGAATTGTAATTACAATTGAAACGATCGAAAAGGATATATGAGTTAATATATGTTCTAAAATTGAAAAAATCATAAAATAAAGATTATGAAAAAAGGAGAAGAGAAGGTTTCTCGATTATTATTATATGGAATGGAAATTCGGAATTTTTTTATTTTATTATAGGATTTATATTATACCTTTTTTATAAGACGCTATGCCGCCACTCGGACTCGAACCGAGATGCTCTAGCACTGCTTCCTAAGAGCAGCGTGTCTACCAATTTCACCATAGCGGCTTGCTCAAAATAATAATAACTCATGTTTTATTCATATTCAACCGTCGAGATTGAATGAAGGGGTCAATCCAATGCAATATTGATTTTGTAGGAAGCTTTAAAATTGATGAATAAAAACAGGTTTCATTTCAATAGAAGTTTGAGGGTTAAAAAAAGAATCTTTATTATCCTTTTTTTATTTAATTAAAAATTTCTAGTTTCTAAAGTAAAGTAGCAAGAACGGAAGTTTTGTAGTTCCTGTTTTACTAAAATCGAACTTTTTCGTTCTAACTAAAAAACGAAAAAGTTGTGACTTCCATTCATGAATAGAGCTCAAAATGTTATTTATCATTTCCGTTTGTTAATAATTCATTTGATTTACATATAATATGATTTTTATGAATGAATCATTGAATAAAGAAGATGGTTTTGAGTATCACAATTTAAACATGGCATCTACAGATTTAAAAGGATTTCTAATTTAAAATTCGAAAAAAATGACTTGCTTCATCTTCCCATACAAACATAGGATTTTTTTTAACTTTAAATTGAGGCATTATTTGTGTATCCACTAAATAGGAAAAGGTCTCTTTCCCAATTGGGTTTATGGGAAGGATATATAGTAATTCAGAGTAATACTACTTTAGATTCAGAAAGTTACAAAATGAAAACTTCATCAATGAGTTTCAAGAACCCATTGATTTTGACTAAACTAAGGATCTTATATATCTTCTGCTATAATAATAATAAATTATAGATAATAAATACGATATAGAAAATAGAAATAAAACACTAACAAGTTATTATAATACACAAATAGGAATAGGCGATGGGGAAATAAGAATCCCCCACCCCGAAAAAAAAAGAAAAGATGAACTCAACTAATTACAAAATTATTCAAAAATGAAAAGTAAATTACTACTAAAAAATAAAAAAAGAAATACATAAAAAATGAAAAATAATAGATAATGCGACTTCCCCCTATGTATTTTATACTTTCTCCTATTAAAAAACAGGAAATGCCTAACCCATTTAGAATTCCATCAATAGTTCGCGTATCAAAAAATTCGGTTAGTTCAGATAATCGTCTTATAGTTTTTGTTAAGGACATGTCATAAAAAGTATCTATATAAGCACGATTATATGACCAATTATATAAAAAATTGATTATTTTGTCCCAAATTTTTCTATTAGGTCCTCTTTTCACAAAAAAATTAAAGAAGTTGAAATTTTGTAAAGACGAATAAAAAGGATTATATAAAAAGGATGCTATAAATATTCCAAAAAAAGCTATACTGACTGAAAAAATTGCATTTGTGAAAAATTCATACCAATCTACAGAATCTTTTGAATTTTGATGTAAAAGATCAATAGCTGGAGTTAACAATTTAGATAATAGATCTAAATGAATTTCTTGTTGATTGAAAGGAATTCCTATAACTCCAATAAAGAGAGTAAATAGAACCAATAAAAGGATAGAAAATAGCATAGTATTATCCGATTCATGAGGATAATAAAAAATTTTATTAGATTCAAAATGAGTAATAGTCAGAAAAGCCTCCCTTTTTACTTTACTCCGAATTTCATATGGCTTCTTCCAAAACAAAAAAGTATGTTGGTTATTATTAGTTGTTAATAAAGAGAATAAAGGAAAATTTCTGTTAATCGTTTTTTTCTCTTCTTTACCCCATAATTTTATTGAATAAAATAAACTACTTTTTTTTCCACTGTAATTTTGAAAATTAATATTCAAATGTTCTTCAAAAGTAAGTAAATAGATCCGAAACATATAAAATGCCGTTAATCCAGCTGTGAACCAAGCTATTAATGAAAAAAGTGACGAATACATCCAACTATCATTCAAAATTTCATCTTTTGACCAAAAACAGGCAAGAGGCGGAATACCACAAAGGGAAAGCGTTCCTACTAAAAAAGCCGTTTTTGTAATTGGCACATGTTTTCTTAAACCGCCCATAAAAACAAGATTCTGGCTTTTATACGGAGAATATCCAACAACAGCTTCCATTGAATGAATAATTGATCCAGATCCTAAAAACAATAATGCTTTCGAATAGGCATGAGTAATCAAATGATATAAAGCGGCTCGATAAGATCCCATGCCCAAAGCTAACATTATATAACCCAATTGAGACATTGTAGAATAGGCTAAGCCTCTCTTAATATCTTTTTGAGCAACAGCTAAAGTAGCCCCTAAGAGTACTGTTACTATGCCTATGAAAGATATTAGCTTCATTATGGAAGGTATGAATATAAAAATAGGTACAAAGCGGGCTACAAGAAAAATCCCCGCTGCTACCATAGTAGCAGCATGAATAAGAGCCGAAATAGGAGTAGGTCCTTCCATAGCATCAGGTAACCATACATGAAGGGGAAATTGTGCGGATTTAGCAATTGCGCCACCAAATAAAAGAAAGGCACATAAAGTAAGAAAAAAAAACTGACCCTGATTTTTTGAAATTAAAATAAAGTTATTGCATAGTTCGAACAAATCTTGAAATTCAAAACTGCCTATTATCCAATAAAGGCCTAAGATTCCTAATAATAATCCAAAATCGCCTATACGATTAGTTACAAATGCTTTTTGACAAGCATTTGCTGCAAGGGGTCGTGTGAACCAAAAACCTATTAATAGATAAGAACACATTCCAACCAGTTCCCAATAAATATAAATTTGTATCAAATTAGAACTAGTAACTAATCCCAACATTGAAGTATTGAATAAACTCAGATAAGCAAAAAATCTCAAATATCCCTGATCATGAGACATATAATTGTCACTATAAATAAGAACAAAAATTCCAACAGTAGTTATTAATATTAACATAATGGAAGTAAGTGAATCAAGAAAGTAGCCGAACTCAAAAGATAAATTATTATTGATGGCCCAAGACCATACATATTGATATGTGGAACTTCTATTAATTTGTTGAATAGATAGATCAACCGAAAAAAGCATAACTATACTTAACAATAAAATACTGGGAAAAGCCCACATGCGGCGAAGGTTTTTTGTTGATGTCGGAAAAAGCAGAAGTCCTACTCCTATTAAAATAGGAATAGGAAGTGGAACCAAAGGTATGATCCATGAATATTGATATGTATACTCCATAAAAACTTTTTTTTCTTACTTAATACTTAATAATTATACTTAATAATTTTCTTGAAGACTTTTATTCTTGTTCATTCCAATAAATAAGATTTACGCTTATTTTATAAAAAAAAAGTGTTTGATATTTTTATTTCCGTTCTTTACATATTATGATTAATATAACGAAAAAATTTGCGAAAAATAAAAAAGATTTCTTTTTTTTGAAAACAGTCTATTTTATAAATATTGAAATTTAGAAGTATAGAAGAATTCAAATTGAGAGGAATAAAATGAAAAGTAAAGTATATATATTTTTTTTTATAAATGTCTTTCACATACTAGTATAGTACTAAATCATTTCTTTTTTTCGAATGGCAGTTCCAAAAAAACGTACTTCTATATCAAAAAAGCGTATTCGTAAAAATATTTGGAAAAAGAAAGGGTATCGAGCAGCGTTGAAAGCTTTTTCATTAGCAAAATCTCTTTCTACAGGAAATTCAAAAAGTTTTTTTTCTATGTCAAATACAAATAAATAAATAAAAAATGCTTGAATAATTTTTTTTCTACTTATCTATTATTTTTCATTTTTTATGTATTTCTTTTTTTATTTTTTAGTAGTAATTTACTTTTCATTTTTGAATAATTTTGTAATTAGTTGAGTTCATCTTTTCTTTTTTTTTCGGGGTGGGGGATTCTTATTTCCCCATCGCCTATTCCTATTTGTGTATTATAATAACTTGTTAGTGTTTTATTTCTATTTTCTATATCGTATTTATTATCTATAATTTATTATTATTATAGCAGAAGATATATAAGATCCTTAGTTTAGTCAAAATCAATGGGTTCTTGAAACTCATTGATGAAGTTTTCATTTTGTAACTTTCTGAATCTAAAGTAGTATTACTCTGAATTACTATATATCCTTCCCATAAACCCAATTGGGAAAGAGACCTTTTCCTATTTAGTGGATACACAAATAATGCCTCAATTTAAAGTTAAAAAAAATCCTATGTTTGTATGGGAAGATGAAGCAAGTCATTTTTTTCGAATTTTAAATTAGAAATCCTTTTAAATCTGTAGATGCCATGTTTAAATTGTGATACTCAAAACCATCTTCTTTATTCAATGATTCATTCATAAAAATCATATTATATGTAAATCAAATGAATTATTAACAAACGGAAATGATAAATAACATTTTGAGCTCTATTCATGAATGGAAGTCACAACTTTTTCGTTTTTTAGTTAGAACGAAAAAGTTCGATTTTAGTAAAACAGGAACTACAAAACTTCCGTTCTTGCTACTTTACTTTAGAAACTAGAAATTTTTAATTAAATAAAAAAAGGATAATAAAGATTCTTTTTTTAACCCTCAAACTTCTATTGAAATGAAACCTGTTTTTATTCATCAATTTTAAAGCTTCCTACAAAATCAATATTGCATTGGATTGACCCCTTCATTCAATCTCGACGGTTGAATATGAATAAAACATGAGTTATTATTATTTTGAGCAAGCCGCTATGGTGAAATTGGTAGACACGCTGCTCTTAGGAAGCAGTGCTAGAGCATCTCGGTTCGAGTCCGAGTGGCGGCATAGCGTCTTATAAAAAAGGTATAATATAAATCCTATAATAAAATAAAAAAATTCCGAATTTCCATTCCATATAATAATAATCGAGAAACCTTCTCTTCTCCTTTTTTCATAATCTTTATTTTATGATTTTTTCAATTTTAGAACATATATTAACTCATATATCCTTTTCGATCGTTTCAATTGTAATTACAATTCATTTTTTAACTTTATTAGTCGATGAAGTCGTAGGACTATATGATTCATCAGAAAGGGGTATGATAGCCACCCTTTTCTGTATAACAGGATTATTAGTCACTCGTTGGATTTATTCGGGGCATTTTCCATTAAGTAATTTATATGAATCATTAATCTTTCTTTCATGGAGTTTCTCCATTATTCATATGGTTTCCTATTTTCATTTTAAAAAGCATAAAAATGCTTTAAGTGCAATAACCGCATCAAGTGCTATTTTTACCCAAGGCTTTGTTACTTCGGGTCTTTTAACCAAAATGCATCAATCCGCGCTATTAGTACCTGCTCTCCAATCCCAGTGGTTAATGATGCACGTAAGTATGATGGTATTTGGCTATGCAGCTCTTTTATGTGGATCATTATTATCAGTAGCCCTTCTAGTCATTACATTTCGAAAAGTCATAAAGATTTTTAGCAAAAGCAATATTTTATTAAATACGGCATTTTCCTTTGGGGAAATGAAATACCTGGATGAGAGAAAGAATGTTTTACTAAACACTTATTTTATTTATTCTCGAAATTATTACAGGTATCAATTGGTTCAACAATTGGATTATTGGAGTTATCGTATTATTAGTCTCGGGTTTCTCTTTTTAACCATAGGGATTCTTTCGGGAGCAGTATGGGCTAATGAGGCATGGGGATCATATTGGAATTGGGATCCCAAGGAAACTTGGGCATTTATTACTTGGACCATATTCGCGATTTATTTACATACCCGAACAAATCAAAATTTGGAAGGTGTAAATTCTGCAATTGTGGCTTCCGCGGGCTTTCTTATAATTTGGATATGCTATTTTGGGGTCAATCTATTAGGAATAGGTTTACATAGCTATGGTTCATTTCCATTAACATCGAATTGAATGAAAAAGCAGAACAAATACAAACATAGGACAGCATAGAATATACATAAGAAAACTTAATGTAAGCCGCCAAGAAAAGAACCTTTTGAATCACTCCGCTACTTGTACTTGATTCAAAAGGTTCTCACAAAGGCCAAACATATCTGATTCAAATTCAATTTTATTTTTACTTTCTTTAAAAAGAATTTTTTTTTTTCACCTTTTTCAATTGTAAAGCGAATCATTTTCAAAATTATTTTAAATAGGATTTCTTTTTTTGATTCCTAAAACCTATCTATAAAAATAATTAGCTAGAATAGCTTCGACTTTCTCACCCGATAGTGATAAAACGAAATCCGGATAAATACCAATACCTATTACGGGTAGAAAGATAGAGATCGAAACAAATAACTCTCTTGGTCCAGAATCAAAAAAAGAGGAGTTTGGAGCATTAAATAGCTTGTATCCGTAGAATATTTGACGTAACATAGATAATAAATAAATAGGAGTTAATATCATTCCAATTGCCATTACAAAAATAATTAAGATTTTTGGCATTAAAAAAAATTTTTGACTGCTAATTATTCCAAAAAAGACTATCAATTCTGCAACAAAACCACTCATGCCCGGTAATGCAAGAGAAGCCATCGATAAGATACTGAACATCGTAAACATTTTTGGAATTGGAAGAGCCATTCCGCCCATTTCGTCGAGATAAACAAGACGTATTCTATCATAACTCGTTCCTGCCAAGAAAAAAAGTGCAGCGCCAATAAATCCATGAGATATTATTTGTAAAAAGGCTCCGTTGAGTCCCGTATCGTTTATAGAGCCAATTCCTATAATTATGAAACCCATATGAGATACAGAGGAATAGGCTATTCTTTTTTTTAAATTACGTTGAGCAAGAGATGTTGAAGCTGCATAAATTATTTGCATTGTGCCTACTATCATCAACCAGGGAGAAAATATAGAATGAGCATGGGGTAATAATTCCATATTGATCCGAACTAATCCATATGCTCCCATTTTTAATAAGATTCCGGCTAGAAGCATACAAGTACTATAATGTGCCTCCCCATGGGTGTCTGGTAACCATGTATGTAAGGGTATAATCGGTGATTTGACAGCAAAAGCAATAAGAAATCCAATATAGAATATTATTTCCAGTGCGAGAGGATACGATTGATTAGCTAATGTTTCAAAATTGAATGTTGGTTCATTAGAACCATATAAACCGATACCCAAAACCCCTACTAATAGAAAAATGGAACCTCCCGCAGTGTACAAAATAAACTTTGTAGCTGAATACAGACGTTTCTTTCCCCCCCACATAGATAGAAGTAGATAAACAGGAATTAATTCTAACTCCCACATGATGAAAAAAAGCAAAAGGTCTCGAGAAGAAAATGATCCTATTTGACCACTGTACATTGCTAACATCAGGAAATGGAATAGTCGGGAATCCCGAGTAACTGGCCAAGCCGCTAAAGTAGCTAAAGTTGTGATAAATCCTGTCAGTAAAATAGGTCCTATAGAAAGTCCATCTATTCCCAATCTCCAGTAAAAATCAAAAAAATTGATCCATTTATAATCTTCCGCCAGCTGGATTAATGGATCGTCCAATTGGAAATGATAACAAAATACATAGGTCATTAGAAGTAGTTCTAAGGTGGATATAGAAATGGTATACCACCTAATTAGCTTATTTCCTCTATGAGGAAGAAAGAAAATTAAAGAGCCCGCAGATATTGGCAAAACTACAATTATTGTTAACCAAGGAAAATAATTCGTGGTAAAGACAAGATACATTTGGACCAGAAAAACCCGCGCTCGAAAATAGAATCTTTATTCTTTTTTTTTGAGTACGGGTTTTTTCAGTAAAAAAGAAAATGTATTCAAAATGTATTCAAGTGGGTTTTACGGAACATATCAATAAGCTAGACCCATACTTCGAGTTGTTTCATGCCATAAATAAACTCGAACACTCAAGAAATCCGTTGGACAGGCAGATTCACATCTCTTACAACCAACACAGTCTTCTGTTCTTGGGGCGGAAGCAATTTGTTTAGCTTTGCATCCATCCCAAGGTATCATTTCTAACACATCGGTGGGGCACGCTCGGACACATTGGGTACACCCTATGCATGTATCATAAATTTTTACTGAATGTGACATGGGATCTATGAATTTTTGAACGTTATCAAATTTCGATCTAGTAAACTTGTAAATGAATCATATATTTAAACGCCAGATGAATCAACGATTTACCAGAAATTTTCTAATCAATGGACTTCTGGATCAGCTCATGAGAAGTGGCTAAGATACTTTGATTTATTACGTTTTCGTAAATAGAATCTAGATTCTAACATATTCTACATGCTAATTCAAATTGGTGGATATTCTAATTTTGATTATTATTCCTACTTATTCAATTTATTATTCCTACTTATTCAATAAAGTCGATTGATTGATACGCGTTGATTTTCTGTTACGATAAATTGACGAAACAATAGCCAACCCAATAGCTGCTTCAGCGGCTGCAATAGCTATAACAAAAATTGAGAAAATATCTCCCTTTAACTGGCGACTATCAAAAAAATCAGAAAATGTTACAAAATTGATATTAACTGCATTCAATATAAGTTCAAGACACATAAGAGCCCTAACCATGTTTCGACTCGTGATTAATCCATAAATACCGATATAAAATAAATAGGCACTCAAAACAAGTACATGTTCGAGCATCATTGACCAACTCCTTATCAATGTTGGTTCATTTCAATATGAACAAAAATTCAACAGATTCGAGATTGACTAGAATAGAACAAAACAAGTACGGAACAAAAGAATGTATTGAAAATAGATCAAATAAAAGAATCTCCCTTTTAGACATGAACAGTATTCAAATATAATTTTTGTGAAATAGGTGGGATAACATAGAAGAAAGTGAAATTTGGATTGTTTGCTGTTGCTAGTTATAACGATTTATTACTGACGAGCCACAGCAATTGCGCCTATCAAACCAACTAAAAGAATTATTGAAATCAGTTCAAACGGAAGAAAAAAATCTGTTGATAAATGAATTCCAATTTGTTGACTATTACTTATCAAATCTTGTTCTATAAGTTGGTTTGATCTTGTAGTCCAAATAATCCCGTACCATGACGTATCGAAAATAGTAGTAATTAGCGAAAGAAGAATACTTGTACAAACCAGTGAAGTAACCCCATCCCCAACGATCGACAGATTCAAATCCTTGTAATATTCTGAACCCTTCATGAACATGACAGCAAATATGATTAAAACATTTATGGCTCCTACATAAATAAGGAGCTGGGCAGCGGCTACAAAATGTGAATTTGAAAGAATATAGAATAAGGATATACAAACAAGAACCAATCCCAACGAAAAGGCAGAATAAATTGGATTGGTAAGTAATACTACTCCCAGTCCCCCTAATATAAGACCCGATCCCAGTAAAACTATAAGAAAATCGTGTATTGGTCCAGGCAAATCCATTATATGTAAAATAGGAGATAAATTGAAATGCTTTTCATGATCGTATTGACCCGACCGGGAAAAAACTAAAGGTTTTTTTGATTTTCATTTTATGATAGGTTCCTAATTGAATTCAATTCTAATCTATTAGGTATGATATGGGTACAATTGTTGGACAGTTTCTTTTTTGATTCTTTTATTTTCTTAAATTAAGAAAGAATAAGGATATTTTTTGAAAGTATATATTTCGAAAAAATTACGACTCTATTGATAGATTTTTAATAAAAAAGTCGAAATTCTCATCAACCAATGAATTTCTAGTTGAATTTTTCATTATTGGCCAAACAAAGAGAAAGACCTTATCTCATTCTTTTAATTTAAACCAAAAAACGGAACCTTAAGAATTGGTAATTTCTCTTTATTTATAGGGCGGTTACCTACTCAGTTTTTCTTTGAGGCGAATTCAAAATGGTTCGAATTGTATAATCATCAATTACTGACATTGGTAAACGGCCCAAAGCAATTTGATTATAATTCAACTCGTGACGGTCGTAAGTAGAAAGTTCATATTCTTCAGTCATCGATAAACAATTTGTTGGACAATACTCAACACAGTTACCACAAAATATACAAATTCCGAAATCAATACTGTAATTAAGTAATCGTTTTTTTCGAATATCAGTTTCAAATTTCCAATCAACAACAGGCAGATCTATAGGACATACACGAACACATACTTCACAAGCAATACATTTATCAAATTCGAAATGGATTCGGCCACGGAAACGCTCCGATGTGATTAATTTTTCATAAGGATATTGAATAGTTACAGGCAAACGATTTGCGTGGGATAAGGTAATCATGAAACTTTGACCAATGTACCTTGCTGCTCGTACTGTTTGTTGACCATAATTCATGAACCCAGTTACCATAGGGAACATATCAGGAATCTATATGAATAGTTTGATCTTCGTTTCTTTCTCTTGTTTGAACTTGAACCAAGTCTATTGTTTGCTATTTACAGTGAAAAAAGTTGAAAAGAGGTTGTTAATAATAGATTACCGAGAGATATTGGTAAAAGAAATTTCCATCCAAGATTTAAAAGTTGGTCCATTCTTAACCTAGGTAAAGTCCATCTTGTTGTGATAGAAATAAACAAGAACAAATAAGTTTTAGCTAATGTAATAAAGATACCAATTGTAGTTCCAAAGATTCCATCCACTTTATTTATTTCAAATAGCTCAGGAACAAATATGTATGGAATGGAAATATTCCAACCACCCAAGTAAAGAACCGTTACAAATAACGAAGAAAGTAATAGATTTAGATAGGAAGCAACATAAAATAAACCAAATTTGATACCCGAATATTCGGTTTGATAACCTGCTACTAATTCTTCCTCCGCTTCTGGTAAATCAAAGGGTAATCTCTCGCATTCGGCTAGGGCAGAAATTAGAAAAACGAGAAATCCTATAGGCTGACGCCACAAATTCCATCCCCAAAAACCATATTTTGACTGCGCCTCAACTATATCAACTGTACTTGAACTGTTAGATAATCATAGTCGGTGATAACATCACTGTTCCCACCGCTATTCCAGAACCGTACATGAGGTTTTCGCCTCATACGGCTCCTCGTGGGTCAAAAAAAATCTAAGGACCAGATCAGTATTATTTACTATTTAGCTAGCTATGGTTGTAGAATAGAAAGAGTCAAAATCTATTTGAGGGTCCAAAATTATACCAATGGAATTCCGTCTGCTATACTCTAAAAGAATAATCAAAAAAGGCGCTTCCGAATTGATCTCACCCGTTAATAATTTGACTTTGTTGAGTAATAACTTAATCCTTAAATAAAAAACTCCTTTCAGAAATATCAATAAATAGTTTATTTCAACCCATCATTTTCGATTACGAAAAGGAATTAGACGTTACATTAGCTAATGAATCATGAGACAAATTATATCTCTCTAAATCTATGCTAAATATATGAAAAAGACGGAATAAAAAAGATTTCTTTTTTTTTCTCTTGTTTGTTTTTCGTTCCTATTCTTCTTTCTTATAAAACCGATATAAGAGAAGGGGCTAAAACAAAAATCAAAAAGAAAGGATTATTTCGTTCCTGATAGTCATTGCTTTAATGGGTGGATAGGAGCATACTCTGGATCGGAATCGCGGGAAGTACTGCCTTATCATTTCTACCAATTTAAAGCCCCAATTAGTATTCTTTTTATGTTATGCAGAAATATCTTTTTAGATAATTTCCATAATCTCCATTACTAATCCTTTGTGCATTTTTGTGTTCCTAATCATCCACTCATTTTTTGTTCAATCGCCCGTTTCGTTTGATAATACATGTATGGTAGGTAATTCATACAAAGGATAGTGAAAAGGCCATACGGTTGATCTTTTGAGCCCGCTTCAAGCTGGGTTGTCTAATCAACCAGTCTTGGGGTAAAGGACCTCTTCCGCTTATGTTTATTTCCACTTAACTCTTGTCTTGTACATAGGAAATGAGACTCCATTTTTTTTTTTTTACTGCAAATTGATAAGCTGCTTTCTTTCACTCATATATAACTATCTAATTTACTTTATCAACCAAAAGGATAATAAAGAATATCTATTCAATTCGTTCAACTTGTTTTGTTTTCTAAAGCGAAAGAAAAGAATGAATAGGGAAAAGAAAGAAAAGTTTGTATTTCAACGAATCGCACGTAGAGATATTGATAAAACACATAAAGTTAATGGTATTTCATAACTAATCGATTGAGCAGCAGCTCGTAAACCACCTAAAAAGGAATATTTATTATTCGATCCGTATCCTGACATAAGAAGGCCAACAGGGGCAATACTTGAAATGGCAATCCATAAAAAAATACCGATATTGAGATCAGCTAAAACAAGATGATAGCTAAAAGGAATTACTAAAAAACTTAGTAAAATAGATATGACTGCTATAGATGGTCCAATACTGAATAAACGGGTATTTCCTCTAGCTGGAAAAAGATTCTCTTTGAAAAGCAGTTTTGTCCCATCTGCTAGAGCTTGAAGAATTCCCAAAGGACCGGCGTATTCAGGCCCAATACGTTGTTGTATTCCTGCGGATATCTCTCTTTCTAACCATACAATTACCAGTACGCCTACTGTGATCCCCAATACAAGAGTCAAAATAGGGACAAAGATCCATACGATTCCATAGACCTCTTTGAAAAATTCCAATCTGGAAAAAGAATGAATATCTTGTACTTCTATTTCTGTTGTATAAACTATCATTTCAACGATCAACTTCTCCCATAATGATATCTATGCTACCTAGTATCGTCATAATATCAGCCAATTTCATTCCTTTAACTAACTGAGGAAGAATTTGCAAATTGATAAAACCCGGCGGGCGAATTTTCCATCTCCAAGGAAAACAACTTTTGTCCCCTATTAGAAAAATTCCCAATTCTCCCTTTGGGGCTTCAACTCTCGCATAAAGTTCTTGCTTCGGCAATTCAAATGTGGGAGAAGGTTTTTTACTAATGAATCGATATTCAAAATCATTCCATTCTGGATCCCTTTCTCTATCAAAGCATCGGATTTCTAAATTCTCATAGGGACCCCCTGGAATTCCTTCCAGGGCCTGTTGAATTATTTTTATGGATTCCGTCATTTCACTGATTCGGACTAAATAACGAGCTAACGAGTCTCCTTCTTTTTGCCACTGGATTTCCCAATGAAATTCGTCGTAACACTCATAATGATCAACTTTACGAAGATCCCATTGTATTCCAGATGCTCGTAGCATCGGTCCGGATAAACCCCAATTTATTGCTTCTTCTCCACTAATAATGCCTACTCCTTCAACTCGTTCTAAAAAAATGGGATTTCGCGTAATAAGTTTTTGATATTCAACAACTCCTGTTAAAAAATAATCGCAGAAATCCAAACATTTATCTATCCAGCCATAAGGCAGGTCGGCTGCTACTCCTCCGATACGAAAATAATTATGCATCATTCTCATCCCAGTCGCAGCTTCGAATAGATCATATACTAATTCTCTTTCTCTGAAAATATAGAAAAAAGGGGTCTGTGCGCCAATATCCGCCATAAAAGGTCCAAGCCATAACAGATGAGAAACTAGACGACTTAACTCCAACATAATGACTCTGATATAGCTCGCTCTTTTAGGCACTTGAATATTTCCCAATTGTTCTGGTCCATTTACGGTTATTGCTTCTGTGAACATAGTAGCTAAATAATCCCAACGTGTTACATAAGGTAAAAATTGTATAATTGTTCGGTTTTCCGCAATTTTTTCCATTCCTCTGTGTAAATAACCTAATATTGGTTCGCAGTCAACAACATTTTCACCGTCTAGGGTAACAATGAGACGAAGAACACCGTGCATTGATGGGTGGTGAGGTCCCATATTGACTATCATAAGGTCTCTTTCTGTAGCTGGTCTATTCATAAGTTTTTCCTCGATTCATTCTTACATGAATTGCTGAAAACGAAAAGAAGTTTATCAAAATTCTCAAGATCCAATAAATGAAAAAACTAAGTAAAAATTTTTAAATTAACGATTTTTTAACTCCCGAATATCCAACTCACTAATTAATTCTTTATAGCGTACTCGATTTTTCTTTGATAAGTAAGACAGCAGCCGTTGACGTTTTCCCAGAATTTTTCGTAGACCTCTCTGAGATGAATAGTCTTTTCTGTGCAATTCCAAATGGGAAGTAAGTCTTCGTATCTTATTGGTGAAACTGACTATTTGAAAGTCAACAGACCCCCGCTTTTCTTCTTTTTTTTCTTGAAAAATAACTGAGATGAATGAATTTTTTACCATAAAACAAAATCTTATCCCCTTTTATAATTTCTCATTTTTTGATGTGAATTTGATTAATCAGTAATAATAATATTAGTCATTTTGATATACAGAATGACCTTAAGTTCATTATAAACTTCCTATTTTATAAAATAAATAAATGAACAAAATCTTCTTATTTTATTTGTATAGGAATACAAAAAAAGATAAGAAGATTTTGTTCATTCATTTATAGATCTAATTGATAATATGTATGTCATTAAATTAGTATCCTCTTTCAGGATGGAATGTAAGACAATCCTCGCGTCTATCTATTTGTTTTCATATAGCCGACGTATTCTATTACCTAATAATATATGTATATATGGCAAAATTCATGTAAATGGACTTGTAACTAACAAATTTTCAACCGTGGATACATATGTATCCTGACCATACTGAAACGACTGCCATTATGAGTATTAAACCAATAGCGATTCATACAAGCTAAATCTTCTAGTCGATAATTGGGCCAAAGAAAGAACTTCATTTTAATTAGTTTATTTTTATCGATACCGAGATATTTGCCTCTATTTAAAACTTGACCACAGTTTTTTACCTGATTGCAAAATACCGGATTTCTATGTATATCATTTCTATCCCTTGAGTTTAAAAAATATAGAATTCGTAATTCTCTACGGCCTTTAGGGGATAAAATAGTTTCAGGAACAAAGAAATCATAATGATTTTTGTCTCTATTTTGAGTCATTTTTTGATGTCTTAAAATGGATTCATCAAATTGATTCTTATCAAACCATTCTCGAAATTTTTGATTCCTTTGGTATTTATTCTTATGAAGGTATTTATTCTTATGAACCAAAAAAATACCTATGGTTTGATATAGAATCAATTGTCCATCGTTTTTTATAGACGGATAAGGATAAGTCGGTTCGATAATCAATGTTCCGCTTGTACTTAATTCTCTAGGAGTGTGCCTTTTTAGAGTCCAAATATCCACAGTCAGTTCTCCCCGTTTAAGATAGGATATAGCAACGTCCTTTGGATTTATCAATCTAAGCAGGAGACAATAGGCTCTAATATTATTGACCATTTTTTTATTTAGAACCCTTTCCCAGCTCAATTGAAAATAGAAAAAACTTTCTAGGAAGGAATAAAGCTCTATAGCTTCGGGGCTCATGTTGGCCTTTTTTTTTCTACGTTGTTTTTTTATGCCTGATCTACCTCCATTTTCATCTGATAGAGGAGCCCCTTCCCCTTGGTTTAGAGGATCTTTTTCTTCTTGATTTCTATTCTCGAATCTAAGAATTCTTTTTTTTTTCTTTGATTCTATTAAAGGGTTACTTTCAGTAATGTTTTTCTTAATGTTTTTATTTCCATTCAAATGAAAGTTGAAAAGAAGTAATTTTATTGGTATGATCCCCGGTTGAATCTTATATGCATTATATAGTGGCACAAATTCTGGGAAGAACCAAAGTTCTAGTTCTGGATTCGAACTAATACGACCTACTATTTCCTCATTCATTTCCATCCAATCAAAGAAGGATCTTTTTTTTTTTGTCAAAAAAGGATCTTTTTTTTTTGTCAAAGAAGGATCTTTTTTTTTTGTCAAAGAAGGATCTTTTTTTTTTTTGAATGGGTTGATTTTTGAATTTTGATAAATTGGTAAAGAAAAAGGACCCCTCTTCATTTTTTGATTCTTATTCTTGGTGCCGCTATTGGCCCAGTAATGAATCTCGACCTTATTATTTCTAAGGCAAAAATCAATCATTTTCCACCTACAAAATTTTCTATCTGGAAATTTCTCCTCAGCCATAATATCATTTTCTCCTAGATAATTATAAATAGGTAGCCCGTCTGGCATATCAAAAAATTTGCGTTTATCTATCTTGTAATTATCAAAAATATCTTCTTTACTATTTATTTGTAATGGTGATCTATAAATATATGAGTCTTTCTTCTCTTCATAATTAATAGATTTATATGAGAAAAAATCATGTCTATGATGTTTTTTAAAATTAGATGATTTTTTAGATTCTTGATTCAGTAATGAATCAGGTTCAAAATCATTTTGTTTTTCATCATGAATTAATCCTTCTTTTTCATATGAGCCCCATTTGTTAAAATCGTTTTTTTGAGTCATACAGTGTCGATTGACTTTATTTCGCCATTTTTCTGGTACTAATTTAAGCCAGATAATCTGAGAGAAATCATATTGATAATGCCCCCTTAACCAGTTTTTCCATTGATTCCTTTCAGAATGCCAAAAGTCTTTATGTCTCAATCCAGAATGAAAAATTCCCTCTTTCCGAAAAAAATCCTTTATTTCATTTTTAAGAAAAAGAGATGTTCCATAATATTGAAGGATAGACTTGAATTTATAGAAGTTAATAACTCGAGTTTGCGATATTTTATAAAATACATATGCTTGCGAGAAGGAGGACGAGTTACAAAAAGTTGTTGAATTCTTATTTTGAATATTATCAAGGGAATTTTTTTTAGTTAAAATAAAGTGAAATTTTTTTGTATTTCTTTTCTTAATTCTTTTTTCATTTTCTTTCTTATTGGAAATGGATTTCTCGATCATTTTTTTTCTTGATTCAATAAAAAGTTGTGCATTGGTTCTTGCAATATTAATGATACATAGAAAAAAATCTATGTATATTTTTTCCATGAAAAATTTGATAAAAAAATCAAATTTACGGATTAATCGAGTATTTCTTCTTTTTAATATTTGACAAAATTTTTTTAATGATTCTAATATTTTATTATGATAACTTTTTTTATTAGAATTCATATTTTTTTCTTGAGTTAGAA